GCAACAGCAGCACCGGCTCTACGAAGTAAGAATCGAATCTTTCCGTTGGCTTTCCCAATTCATTCGTGAATAAGAATGAAAGGGCGTGAAGCGAGCGCTTCTAGCTGCTTCGCCTGCTTCTGATTATGGCGGCTATGTTGGCGTGGCGGAAATTAACGAAAAGCGATATGAACGTGCTATTTGAAAATCGATTGATAGATAGCCTGATCTGTTCTGATAGATCGAAAGAGTAGGAATGGATAGAGAGGGGGAATCTAAAAAAAAAAAAGGCGTCTCTTTGAGACCCTATTTCTATCTATTGATGAGACAACTATCTATTCTTGATCCATCAGAAAAAAATCGATATTTATCTGATGGAGTCTACATCATACGTAGAGCGCCCAAGCGCTTTTTTGGCCAGCTCTGTTCTCTTTTCCATCGGTCCAATGCACTGGGCCCATCTCATAGAGGTAAAAAAGTGTTGTGTTGTTCGCCGCCTCGACGCATTCCCTTCTCTCCCCGGCATCGTCTCACACAGAAAGAGTGCGGAGCCCCGGCCCGACCTGTAGGTCCGCTAACGTAAAGCGAGGAGTTGAGCCCGAACTGGCCAACCGAAGTCACTTTCGGAACCATACTTCCGACAGCTAACACATGTATAGTCCAGCGGGAACGCGCAGCGCAAACGAACGTGAGCTGCTATACCGAATCCCCCGCTGGCCATCGGGGACCGAGTGGTAAGGCCATGATCTGAAGGGGAACGGATCACTCATTCTTCCATTGGGGACAGGTGCGCGAACGACAACTCCAAACGTCACACATCCGCCGTCTATCTACCGTTTAGGTGGCACCAGCGAGATCCAGCTAAGGTAAGGAACTTCGTGTCGCGGCTGCTCCACTCCGCTGCGGTCTCATGAACTGAACTTCGTTGCCTTCCCGCGCGCGAAGCGAATGGGCGCTGTTCCGCGGGTCAGTTTCGGGGCGGGGGGGCGAAGAGAGACCAGAAGAATGATTCATTTGGGTCGACGAGCTTTTTCAGACCCAAAACTAAGAATCAATGGAATGTCTGTCTATCCATGAGCATCTACTCTATCTGTATATCTAGGGGATCCATCTATACATATAAAAGTATTTTATGGCATGATCGCCTAGCCGTAGCCGCATATCAGCTGCGCTCAATATGCGGGATTTCTGTTGGATCAGATCTTTCGCTTTGCCAGAAGCAAGACGAGTAAGCGGAGCTGCCGTAGAAGCAGTAGCTTCCCCCGGCCGACCGACTAAAATACAACAGTCGCAACCTACTTGGATTCAAAAGAAGGGCGAGGGGTTTGGCAACAAGCAAACAACTTTCTATCATAGTTGCAAGGGTTCCCTTAACTACTTAACAAAGGCTGCTTTCGGTTGGTTTCATAAGAGAGCTGTTCACTACAAACTATCAGTGCTGTCTTAGATTGAACGGCAATAAGATAAGTCGACGTTCAATCTCTAAGACGGGTTTCCGCGGAGAATAGTGTTCGTGCCCAAAGGTGAACAAGGCCCTAGCTTCTAGAGTTCGCTGCTTTTGCCAGGCTGTATAAGGGCTTATACTGCTCGCCTTTGTTTGATATGTTCATTCAGTAACAATACAAACTACAACTCCACAAAAGTGGAAGGGCCACTATAGAAAGAAGTAGCCTATAGTATAGTAGTCGGCCAAACCAAAGCGTCACGACAACATAAAATGACTCTTTTTTTTGAATGGAATCTTAAGTAGGGGGCTTAGCCCGCCCGCCTACCAATCAAAGAGGCTGAGAGTAAGCGTAAGCTCGAGGAGCTTCCCTTCATTCGCTTCGCGGGAGCCGCACAGCACATAGCTGGAAGTCAGAGGGCCCATACTACCTGCCTAACCCTTCGCTCCGAGGGACCGTAGATCGGAAAGCGCCTTATAAATCACCCCATTCATCCAAAAGAGAAGGGGCCTATGTATTTGCATGACCCCTGCGGATGTTACCCTATATACACCCGGAGCCAATCCCCTAGCGGTCCTGCTACCACGCCGCACAACGGAAGCTCGTGTGGAACCTTTTCTTTCTGGCGTAAGAGTGGTGGAACGTAACAAAATATGATACCCGAAGCACCAGGCCCGCCCCTTCTTCTTCGGTAAATTTCGCCAGTGCTGGCGCAGTGCGCACGTATATAAGGAAAGAAAAATCCCAGTGGGGCCGGTGCCTTTCTTTTACGGCCTAAACTCCTATTTGTCAGCCGTGGGGAACTACTGCTCAGTCGGGGGGGGATAAAGGCTTGGGCCTACCTATCCCGATAGGACCCCATAAAGGAACGGGAGCTGTTGAGAGGTTCCATATTGCCGAGCCGAAGGGCAGCACTTCTGTACGTGATCGTAGTATGTCACGTCCCGCTGCATCGAAGAGTACCTATGCACTCTGTTCCGGTTCACTGATAAGGAAGATAGAGTTGGGATGGGGGTCTAAAATGTGAGACTTTAGTATGCCCCGGGGAGATAGATGCTAACTATGGGTAGGAAGCAGGAACCATTATTTCAAATTTTCGGGGCGTTACAAATATCTTATACTACCATCAATCGAAAGAGCGGAACGACCAGAGAAAGAAGTGAAGTTAGAAAGCCGTATGATAGGTGGACACTATCTTGTATGGTTCGGGGGGTAATCGGCGTACTCCGATCAGTGGGGGGAATCTTTGGCTCTATCGAACATACAGGGAATTGGAGGTAGCATTCTACCGATGTCAAGTCATGGACTGGTTCCTTCAGCCCTTTTTCTATGTGTTGGTGTTCTATATGACCGACATAAGACTCGACTTGTTAGGTATTACGGAGGTTTAGTGAGCACCATGCCGAATCTCTCTACCATTTCCTTCTCTTCCACTTTGGCCAATATGAGTTCACCTGGTACTAGCAGCTTTATCGGGGAATTTCTCATCTCAGTAGGAGCTTTCCAAAGAAATAGCTTAGTAGCCACATTAGCAGCGCTTGGGATGATTTTAGGCGCGGCGTATTCCCTTTGGCTATATAATCGTGCGGTTTCTGGAAATTTAAAACCCGATTTCCTCCATAAATTCTCTGATCCAAATGGCAGAGAAGTTTCCATATTTTTACCTTTTATTGTTGGAGGGGCGACCGTCCGTTGAACTACCAAAGAAAAAAGGGTAAACCAATGTGATCATGACATTGTAGGTGCTTGCGATGGGACGGGTGCGACTTCCCTCAGTTGGTTTGGGTGGCATAGCCCGTTGCAGAAGTCCCCTTTTGATCCATTTCTTTAGTCTTTAGGGAGCCAAAGCTTTACTAATAAAACAAGGCTCGCGCGGGGGCGCTCACGTTTTTTGGTTGAGCCCTATATTTCTGGGTGGGACCGAGAGAAAGAAAGGACGGGGGGGAAACCTTGCATGGTACTTCTCGACCGTGTCTCCGAGGAACAGTTGAACGAGCGACTCATGAATGCTGCCGGGTTGGACGAGCCAATAACTCGAACGCGTTCGGTCTGTTTTTTGAACAAGAATCACAGCGTTACCTTACCTTCACCATGATACGGACTCCAAGTTCTTATGGCAGAGCACGAAGAGATTTCTCATCAATGGGAATGGAAACCAGAAGCACGACCGGGGTCTTCGTAGTCCGAGATAATAAAACCATCAGTAACAGTAACGTAAGCATGATACTTTTTGGTAGTACCGGTGAACCAGATAGCCGCGGCGATGGAATCTGGGGCGGAGGACTCGTAGTATCTCTCTAGATCTGGCAAAAGCGAAAGACCCACTAACGTAATTCGAATGGGGGCTGACAGCTGAGCCCACTCTGGCCTCGCGGGGCGGGCCCCTGTGGTTGCGAGCTGGAGCTGCCATAGCTTATGGCTAGAGCAATGGGGGGGCCGGCGGGGCCCCAGCAGAGATAAAAGTAAAGATAACGAGCGCTCCGCTTTCTTAAAAGCAAGGACCACTACGGGAGGTCAAACCGAGGACCTATGGAAGTCGGGGCTCGTCCCCGGTCAATATAGGATCAAACAATAGGAGGCCTTAGCACTTACCTCTTTTTTTATTGAAACAAATACCATAGGGGAAAAGCTCGGAAAGTTCCCTACCAAGACAACAGAAAGTCTCAACGGATCCTCCGCGCGCTAGGCATACCTCTTCCGTGCGTCTTTCTCGTGGCGGGAACAGAACAAGAGGGAAAGACCTGGCCGACCTGCCCAGGGCTCGAGGGCGAGCTTTATTTAAGAGAGAATGGGGAGTGAATCGCAAGGCTTCCGTTTCCTTTCTTGGTTTGGGGGCTTTCGGGCCCCTCTCGATCTTATTCGTAGTTGGGAAGGGGGAAGGAGTCTAAATCAATGGACATTAATGAACCATCATTGATGGACGTTGCACATGACACGATCCATTTGACTCAAGGTCCGGCGCTAATAGAAGTTGCTTACTCTCCTAGTAGCGAAGGAAAAGGGCTGGGCTTTTTTCGTAGTGTTAGTGGGCGGGTCCTATGCCGGCCGTCGGAATCAAACGAAGGTGTCGAAGGACCATTCGATTCATTAAGGGGCATAGCGGCGCCCTCGCCTGGCGCCATTCCCGGACCTAGCAGCAGACGGGCGGGCCGTGTCTGAATTCAGACCGGACCAGACTCTTCTTTGTTTGAGCTGCTCCCACGCATGCAGACCGGGCCGGGCGCAGGTGCCAGATCCGAAAAGTAGAGTTTCAATCAGCCTAGCGCACCAACCACGTGGTACGACGGGAACTCAAAGACCCGGCGAATGATGGCCCACCCAAGAGCGCTCATGTAATATGAGAACTCATGGCTGGAAACAATCCTTATGATTTTGATATCCGTTAGGAATAATAAGAATCAAAGTCCAGGTTGGTTGGTGAGCCTAGTGATAGGAGACTATCTAGCTTGGTTCGGAGAGCACTTGTTGGGTTAAAGATTTTTTTTTCTAAATGTTACGGCCTAAATGTTGAACTATTGACCCTACTTGTTCGGATGGGTGTTCACCCCAAAGTGTTCCCGGACCGCATGCATACAT